AGTTAAGGTGGGATATGATTGCATCGCGGTGTCGAAGTACCCGATCTAATAGATCGTTGTATCGAGTAGTTGGATCATAGTCTCTTACCATAAAAATGGCTGCATGTGCAGCAGCACCAACTATTAGAAATCCGCCAATCCACATGTGGTGTGTGAACAAGGAAAGTTGTGTACCATAGTCAGTAGCTAGGTATGGATAGGGGGGCATAGAGTACATATGATGAGCTACAACAATAGTTGTAGAGCCTAGCATAGCTAGGTTAAGAGATAATTGAGCATGCCATGACGTTGTTAGGATTTCATAGAGACCCTTATGGCCTTGTCCTGTAAATGGGCCCTTATGAGCCTCCAAAATATCTTTAAGTCCATGACCAATACCCCAGTTGGTCCTATACATATGACCGGCGATCAGGAAAAGAATAGCAATAGCTAAATGATGGTGCGCAATATCGCTCAACCATAGGCCACCAGTTATTGGATCTAATCCTCCGCGAAAAGTAAGAAATTCTGCGTATTTGGACCAATTCAAGGTGAAAAATGGGGTTGCTCCTTCGGCAAAACTAGGATAAAGTTGAGCCAAAAGGTCACGATTCAAGATAAATTCATGAGGAAGTGGTATCTCTTTAGGATCAACCCCAGCGTCAAGAAATTGGTTAATCGGTAAAGATACATGGATTTGGTGTCCCGCCCAAGAAAGAGACCCAAGTCCTAATAACCCCGCTAAGTGGTGATTCAACATGGATTCTACATCTTGGAACCAGGCCAATTTGGGAGCGGCTTTGTGATAATGGAACCAACCAGCAAAAAGCATTAACGATGCAAAAATCAATGCACCGATTGCGGTACAATAGAGTTGTAACTCACTAGTTATTCCAGATGCCCGCCAAATCTGAAAAAAACCGGAGGTTATTTGGATTCCTCGGAAACCCCCGCCTACATCACCATTCAAAATTTCTTGCCCTACTATTGGCCAAACTACCTGAGCACTGGGTCCAATGTGAGTAGGATCGCTTAGCCATGCTTCATAATTGGAAAAACGGGCACCGTGGAAGTACATGCCACTCAACCAAAGAAAGATAATGGAGAGTTGACCAAAATGAGCACTAAAGATTTTTCGAGAGATCTCCTCCAAATCACCGGTATGACTATCGAAATCGTGAGCATCAGCATGTAGGTTCCAGATCCAAGTGGTAGTATCAGGGCCCTTAGCTATTGTTCTTGAGAAATGCCCGGGTCTGGCCCATTCCTCAAAAGATGTTTTTACAGGATCCCTATCCACAACAATTTTAACTTCTGGTTCCGGCGAACGAATAATCATTAAGTCCTCCTCTTTCCGGACAAGACATACAAAGAGACCCGCCAACTGTCTTTTTAGTGAATCTTTGAAGGATAGATATTATGATTAGTCCTTTTCTTTACTATCTATCGCCCTTCTATTTTTTTTTTTAGTTATTCACTGGAGCAATTATATATTGAAGTCAATCTGAGGCAAGTGTTCGGATCTATTATGACATAAGGATTAGGTGCCTAACGGACACAGGTTATCCTGGAAAATTATTTCCCGACGTAACAAAAAAAGATTTTTTTTTGAGGGTATAAGCCCTTATCTACATCTACTTTCCTTGAGTGAGCATAATATAATTTTTTTTATTTGATTTCAAATTCCAAGAAACTCATTAGAATTATTAAAAAGATCGTCCTGATATATTAGGTAGGGATATTTAGATTGCCCCCTTTTTTTTGCTTTATTATTTCTGTTCTAGAGCCTATCCCTATTGTTTAGCCTTATGAAATATGATATAAAATCGAAGGTAGAAGAAAGGGATATAATGAAATTCTTGATTCGATCTTCCTACCAAAATTATTTGATTAATGGATCAACAACCAAACCACCCATTTTATGAAAAAGGAGAGTGGTCTTATTCAAATTCAAAGCGCTTCGTAATCTTCAACCAGTTTTGTGCTTCAATATAATTTCCCGGAGTAAGCGCTATAGCTTGTTTCCAATACTCAGCAGCTTGATCAAACCAAGCTTCCGCAATTTCCGAATCGCCCTGTAGAATGGCCTGTTCTCCTCGGTCGGAATAGGCAGTTCCTTCCCCTAGAACCGTACTTGAGAGTTTCCTACCTCATACGGCTCAGAAATTGCTATCTTAATTTCCCCTATCTTAACTGAATTCGATTTCTCAAAAATCGATCCAATTTCTTCTTGGGTTAAGCAGAAGAAGTTAATTACCTAAGTTTCAAACCCTAATTTTGATCAATAATCAGTTTGATCTTTTCTCCCACCTTCAGAAGAATGAAGCATAGATAGACCCATATCCTTCGTTCGAATTTTCTGAAAGGTAACTATCTCGGTTTCGTGTCTTTCATATATGAAATTTCTATAGAATCCTTGAAAAAGACTTTTTTCCATAAGAAAGAAAAAAGAACTTACTATCTTTGGGATCTGATACTACACCGCTGCTTAATCTTTTAGTGGATCGGCTCTATTACATAAGGAGATTCCTAAATTTTGCCCCATATCATGGTATAATTAAGCAGTTTTTTTTAGTTGTATCGACCCAGTCGCTCACTAATTGATCTTTACGGTGCTTTCTCTATCAATTTGAAACTTTATCCATAGAGTAGTAGTATAGGCTCTACTTTCTTCTTATTTTGATTCTCGTGAAGTGTTCTTCCTTCCTACAGCTGATAGGGCAAAATCGTTGTTTTGACGATCCCTATGTAGAAAGCCCTTTTCTAGTAAATACTAGAAAATTTCATCTTTTTTTTTCTTCTTTCTTTCTATAGTGGAGATAGTCGCACGTAATGACAGATCACGGCCATATTATTAAAAGCTTGCGGTAAGAAGGGGTTTCGTTCTAGCGCCCGGAAATAATATTCCAAAGCCTTTGTATGCTCTCCATTGCTTGTGTGTATAAGGCCGATGTTATATAGTATATAACTTCGATCATAGGGATCAATTTCTAGTCGCGTAGCTTCATAATAATTCTGCAAAGCTTCCGCATAATTTCCTTCGGATTGAGCCAACATCCGTTACGGTCGTTCATTCTATTCAAAAAATCTCCGTTCCAAAACCGTACATGAGGTTTTCATCTCATACGGCTCCTCCCTTCTGTACATAGTACTAAGCAAAAAATCTATAGAATGAAAATAGAATTAGTCCCATCTCATTATGGACCGAAAGGGGCTGGTATTTTTCCAAGAAATCTCTAGCCAACCTTCCCCCAAGAGGTTTTTCTTAACACCAATGAATTCTATTAATGCTAAAGGAAAACGATAGCTCCAGGAATTTCTTTGTTCTCAACGCCTCCTATTTAGAGGAATTAGCCACTTCAACGACCTTTGATGGTTATAAGGGTATCCAAAGTACAAACCTGATGGTTGTTTGCTATCCCAACCATTCTTCCCAACCCTGATACCGATCAGGAAAGGGCTAATTTATAACAAAGTTTTTCTCTTGTTGATTCCTATTTCGAGGTGTAGTGCTTTTCTCCCCTATGCTGCCTATTGGTCGTAGGATTGGCCTGTAATACAGAACCTATCCTGTAGGTGTAGCCTTTCGCTCAATACTCAAATCTACAATTGAAGCATCTAAGGCCACATCAATCGAGGATACACGACAGAAGGAATTGTTAGTTCACTTCACCTTCCCCAAGCGTGGGTTTCTTTCATTAATTTTGTTCTCTCTATGCGAACCCCCTCTCTTTCTCGTAAGACTGAGATGTAGGTAGGGCTAAAAAAAACAAAAAAAAAAAAAGAGTCAAATCGCACCATCTCTATAATAAGTAAATGCCTTTTTTTCCCCTGAGGTTGTCGGAATTATTTGCAATAAAATATTGGCTACAATCGAGGAGGTCTTATCAATGAAATTTCCATTTATACGGGATCTAGGCATAATTCCCAATCCATTCTATATAGAATTATTTTCATTCTATCACAAAATAACATAAAAACATTTGATTCTTATAAATCGATCCATATGCTCTAAATGGATAAGAGAGGTATCCATTTTCTGCTCAGCTCAAATTGTCTCCTTTTCCTTCTGTTTGGACAAAAAGAGATATGAAATATTTGACTAAGATTGGATTTCATTCCACTTTCCTATTTCTCAACAACAACTTCTCTCATGAGCTATTTCGCGTTTTCAAAGTCATTAATTATCCCATACCCTTTTTTTTATTTAGATTGTATGGCGTAACGTACCTTATGCAAATAGAATTCTAGGGTTCCTTTATTTTCTTATGGAATAATAAGAATTCTTCCATTCTCTTTTTATTTTGGTTTTCCCCAAATAAAAACTTTTGAGGGAGTGGAATTCCTAGTAAAAAAAAAAAGAATTTTTCCAATAAAGCCATGGAATCCCCGAGCGGTTGTGGCTGTACCTGTACTGCAGGAATACGAAAACTCGCTATTCATTCAGTTTATTTTCCATAATAAGATTATGTAGGAGAGATGGCCGAGCGGTTCAAGGCGTAGCATTGGAACTGCTATGTAGACTTTTGTTTACCGAGGGTTCGAATCCCTCTCTTTCCGTTTCTCTTAATTCATCAACGTTACCGGTATCAAATCAAATAACAATTTATTTCAGCAATAATACCTTTATTTAATAGAAATTCTCTAAAGCAAATTAAATTACTTTGGTATGTAAAATACACATAGAAGAAATAACAAAAAAGAAAAAAGATCCTAAGGTTAATCTATTTCTGCTAGGTGAATGGGAAAATACGAATTAAGAGCCTTAGGTCGATTTAGTTCGGGGAAAGGGGAAGGGGAAAAAAATTCTATGAACCTTTCCTTTTTCGTTAAGTTCAAGTCTGACGAGAGTAATATTCTACAACTAACAACTCATTTATTTTGAGACCGACCCACTTTCTATCTAGGATTTTTTGTACTAGTCCTTTATATTGCAATGTATCAACCGTCAAATGCTTTGGCAATTTGCTCGGATCGGATGAAGCAATAGAATTTTGAACCAGACGTTTTGATCTTTGGTTATCCTTCGTAGTAATAATATCTCGGGGTTTGCAACGAAAACTTGGTATATCAACTATACGACCATTAACTAAAATATGTCTATGGTTAACTAATTGCCGGGCCCCAGGAATGGTTGAAGCCATACCCAATCGAAAAACAATATTATCCAAACGCATTTCAAGTAATTGTAGTAAAACCTGACCTGTTGACTTTTTTGCTTTTCCAGCGATATGTACATATCTAAGTAATTGTCGTTCTGTCAGACCATAATGAAAACGCAATTTCTGTTTTTCTTGAAGACGAATACGATATTGCTCTTTTTTCCCAGAATGGAATTTCTTTTTCAGATTACTTCCGGATTTAGGCGTTTTTCTAGTGAGTCCTGGTAAAGCTCCCAGACGGCGTATTTTTTTTAAACGAGGTCCTCGATAACGGGACATGAAGACTCCTTTTTTATTTTATTGAAATTACATTTTACACAATAAATTTCATTGTATTTACATTACAGAATACATCGAAATTAAAACTGAATTAAATTAAAGGATAAAAGAGTAAAATCTACTAAAGTACCACAAAAAATAGAATTTCATCAACATCTGGATTTTTTGTATATATATTATTTATTTTAATGTTTTGTATCTAGCAAAATTGTAAGGTAGAACGACATAATAGATCCTGGATTCTCCATTTAATTCGGAGAAAAAAAGATATTCTTGTTCATGGAACATCGATAGAGAAAAAAGCCGACTATCGGATTTGAACCGATGACCCTCGCATTACAAATGCGATGCTCTAACCTCTGAGCTAAGTGGGCTTACATAACAGAAATAGTGTAACAAATAGAAATATATATAGGAAATCTTTAAAATGGCAGATCTTAATTATTAATCTTAGTTATTAACTAGTTCGAAATTTTAAATTCTACATTCTTAAATAGGATTATAGAATTTATTGAACTTTCTTTTTATTTCTCTAACTCGCAAATCGATTTTTCTAATAGAATCTATTCCTATTTCTATATTGAATTTGATTTCAGATATTTTCAATTTGATATGGCTCGGACGAATAATATAATACATAGAAAAGAATAATCTATATGAATAATAAAAAGAAAATGCGAATCTCTTGACATTTTCATTCGAATATACATTTTTTGAAATTTTTTGTTTTTTTTTTATTTGTTAATAATTTAAGGATTAATATTTCACTAAGGAAAAGAAGGAATCATAACAAATGAAATTTTTAATTCTGATTAGAAAAAAAGAACGAATATCAAGCGTTATAGTATGATTTTGAATACTCTAAAAAAAGAAAGAAAGAGGTGGGGGAGAGAAAAACTTTTGGATATATTGATTCCGATTGAATTGCAAATATATCAACGGTAGAATCAATTCAATTCTGAATTGCAATAAGCGGGGTCTCTCGAATAGAGACGAGCTGCTAGACTACGTCGAATAATGAATTCAATGATTCAAAAAAACTAAGAGATGGAGGAAATTACACAAGGAATCCGGGTTTCTAAAGAAAAGGAAAATGGGGATATGGCGAAATCGGTAGACGCTACGGACTTGATTGTATTGAGCCTTGGTATGGAAACGTGCTAAGTGGTAACTTCCAAATTCAGAGAAACCCTGGAATGAAAAATGGGCAATCCTGAGCCAAATCCCTTTTTTGAAAAACCTAGTGGTTCTCAAACTAGAACCCAAAGGAAAAGGATAGGTGCAGAGACTCAATGGAAGCTGTTCTAACGAATCGAGGTGTAATTACGTTGTGTTGGTAGTGAAACTCCCTCTAAATTAGAGAAAAAGGGGCTTTATACATCTAATACGCACGTATAGATACTGACATAGCAAACGATTAATCACAGAACCCATATCATAATATAGGTTCTTTATTTATTTTTTAGAATGAAATTAGGAATGATTATGAAATAGAAAATTCTGAATTTTTTTAGAATTATTGTGAATCCATTCCACTGGAATATTGAGTAATCAAATCCTTCAATTCATTGTTTTTGAGATCTTTTAAAAAGAGGATTAATCGGACGAGGATAAAGAGAGAGTCCCATTCTACATGTCAATACTGACAACAATGAAATTTCTAGTAAAAGGAAAATCCGTCGACTTTATAAGTCGTGAGGGTTCAAGTCCCTCTATCCCCAAACCCTCCTTTATTCCCTAACCATAGTATTTATCCTCTTTTTTCTTTTATCAATCAATGGGTTCAAGATTGATTAGCTTTCTCATTCTACTCTTTCACAAAGGAGTGCGAAGAGAACTCAAGGGATCTTATGCTATTCATTAAATAGATTTCTTTTTTATTAGAGTATCGGCAAGGAATCTCAATTATTAATTAAAATTTTAAGTATTATTAAGTAAGCCATCCACAATGCAAAGGACGATCTCCCCCATTTCCAAATTAGGAATGGAATACTTTAGTGATTTTTTAGTCCCTTTAATTGACATAGATACAAATACTCTACTAGGATGATGCACAAGAAAGGGTCAGGATAGCTCAGTT